CAAACATGAATCTTTCGATTCATTTGGCTCTCAGGCTCACTTATGGGGCATTCCCATATCTCTTTTTTATTTAGGTAATGAGCTTATCCTCTCTTCTCTGTTCGGATTCAACAATATTGAAACGGATCGTTGATCCAAGACCAGAATATTCGGAGGACTCTTCCGACCCGACAAAAATCTGTAATTATCGGCAAAGTTGTTTTTTTTGAGTTTTCTTTCTTCAAATCCAAAAAATTCCGCTTAGTTTATACATAATACATAACATAGGTCGTCGATTCCGCATTGGATAAAAAGGGTGGGATTCCATTTTTTACAGTAAAAAGTTCAAATCATTTTATCGATATGAGTGTTCTATATCGGAAAAAAATGCAACTATTTATGTTGAAACTATCTCAATCCTAACATAGTGGTAGAAAGAACACCAATCTTGCGCCCGGACTTCAAACAATTTAGCTTTAACCATGTTTAGGGTCCCATATTATTGGTTGATAGAGAATCAAAGTTCATTTACCAATGAATCACGAAATGCTATGGTTCGTACATATGATTTCTGAATTTATTCAGAAGTAATTCGCGAGATCGTGCACCTCCCCTTCCTAAAAGAATAAAGTGCAGCTGGTTAGATCCAGCTTATTCTTGAAATAAACAACTCGCACACACTCCCTTTCCAAAAAAAATCAATACACCAAGGACTACACTTAGATTTATTGGATTTGTTGCTAAAATATCGGTATTAAGTCCGAAACTCCCGGCGGATGGCCAGTGACCCAAGGAAACGAAAGAATCGGTTACATTTTTCATAGGATCTCCTCTTATAGATAGGGCTAAATTGAACAGAGTTCAGTTCTTTTTGTATTACTTCGCCCTTTTTGATTTGAATGATTTTTTATTAATTTCCTTATTTTTTATTTTTTTTATTCAATTTATATTGAATTCTTTTTTTATTATTATTTCTATTTTCTTATTTATTTCAATTGAAGTTCCCAATAAAAATGAAAAAATACTTAACTTATTAGAATTAGGTCCAGTTAAGGTCTCATATGAATTGAGAAATACCCCGGTTTGTTGCAACGCTTCCTAGGGGGGTTCCATTGGGCTGAGAAGGGGAAGGAAGAAAGCGAGTGGATCCGCTAATTCCTGATCCTCAAATTAGTCCTTCCCAAGGGGTATTATCTCAAATAAATTGAAAGTTATTATAGGAGTGAAATCTTGATATAATTTGAAAAATCAAGCGGCAAAGCCAAGGTAATGTAATAAAATAAGAAAGACAAAACAAAAACAAAGACTTTCAGGATTAAACAAAGGGATTTGCAAATAAAAGCGCTAATGCCACGACCAGCCCATAAATTGTTAAAGCTTCCATAAAAGCCAGACTAAGCAATAAAGTACCTCGTATTTTACCCTCTGCTTCGGGTTGTCTCGCGATACCTTCTACGGCTTGGCCCGCAGCAGTACCTTGACCAACTCCAGGTCCAATAGAAGCCAGCCCTACAGCCAATCCAGCAGCAATAACGGAAGCAGCAGAAATCAGTGGATTCATGGTAAGCTCCTCGCATAAAAATAAAGAAATGGTTAATGATACAAGCAACCAATGAATTATGCCTTATTATTTTTTATTTTTATTTATTTTATTACTATTACTAAAACCCATCCAGCCGAAATAACTATGAACTCAAAAAGCAAGATCGAAGCAGTTCTGCTCATTCAAAAATCTCATTACTTGCATTTTAAGTTCCTCTCCATGGAGTCTTTATCAATCCACAATCAACCCGCATAAGAAATTCATAAGGACCGGGTTCTTACATCTCATGTATTTGTTTTGAACCATCAATTCTGCACTCTTTCTCTTCTATAATGCTGGATTTCATCTGTTTATTCATTCGGCCCAAACGAAAGGATTTCTATTGTAATTCCTATCTAAATTCACGGCGGGGTAGAAAAGTCAATAAGATATATGGATAGTTCATATCTTAACTAGTAAATATCGAATATCCCATATACATGGCCTTCTTTCATAACGTAAACAAAAAATTCATATATTATATCTGATTCTAGAACCATTCTTTGAAACATACAAAAGGGTTGGCTTATAGCCATTAAATTCCATATACCCAGTTCGGTCCCACCCCTAACCCATTTTTATGAATCTCAAAATTATTGGTTTACTTTTCTTTACCATTATATTATCCTATCCCGGATTAACATTAATACAAACATGAATACAAATGGACGAATTGATTAGTCTGAATCCTTACATATCAATAACAATATTTGAGATCCAATTGCATGCAATTAATTCGAATTTTGATCAATCGTTGAATTGAATGAAATCAAATGAAACGGAAATAGTTCCATAGAACATTTTTTTGTTTTATCGCGCACCGGAACCGGATAACAATTCTTATCCAAATTATGTATGAATCGTAATAAATATTCTGATTGACTGAACAAACGGAAATATAAGTTTGGAGGGAGTATGACAAAAGCGGGCTAAACAGAA